GAGTTCCATACAGATGACTTCTCAATACAATTTCTTTCAAATTCATTAAAATTGCATGTACTGATTCTTCAATACCGACTATCGTAGAATATTCATGTGGTACCTTTTCAGATTTTGCACGTGTGATACATGTTCCTTCTATTTCTCCAAGTAAAGCCCTTCGCATCGCGATACCTATCGTATCTGCTTGGCCTTTCATAAGCGGGGCCAAAATGAAACGGCCATAATAAAGACGCTTACTGTCTGTTCTTGATTCAACACACTTCCACTGTAGTGTCCGAGTGGATACTGCTACTTCCTCTCGAACCATAATAATATTATTCTTTTTTCAGATCATTGAATCATTTATTTCTCTTGAAATCCGTTCAATTCTTATTTCTACACACGTCTTTTTTTAGGAGGTCTACATCCATTATGTGGCATAGGGGTTACGTCACGTACGAAACTTAATAGTATACCACTTCTACGAATAGCTCGTAATGCTGCATCTCTTCCGAGACCAGGACCCTTTATCATGACTTCTGCTCGTTGCATACCCTGATCCACTACTGTACGAATAGCATTTCCTGCTGCGGTTTGAGCAGCAAATGGTGTCCCTCTTCTTGTGCCTCTGAATCCACAAGTACCAGCGGAGGACCAAGAAACCACCTGACCTAGTACATCTGTAACAGTCACAATGGTATTGTTGAAACTCGCTTGAACATGAATAACTCCTTTTGGTATTCTACGCCCACTCTTACGTGAACCAATACGCCCATTCCTACGTGAACCAACTCTTGGTATAGGTTTTGTCATATTTTATCATCTCATAAATATGAGTCAGAGATATACGGATATATCCATTTCATATCAAAACAGATCCTTTATTTGTCCATCGGGTCCTTTAGAAAATCCCTTTTTCTTTTTAGAAAGATTACCCTTGTCTCTGTTTATGTCTCGGATTGAAACAAATTACTATAATTCGTCCCCGCCTACGGATCAGTCGACATTTTTCACAAATTTTACGAACAGAGGCCCTTATTTTCATATTTGTTATTCCTTACCTTAATTCCGAATCTACTCCTTGGAAGAAAATAAGTCTCTTGAAATTTTGAACCTCGAATTGTATTCCCACGAAAGGAATGTTTAAAAAGCCACCTACACCTAATCGTTTGAATCTTTGTTGCGAAGTCTATAAATTATACGTCCCCTGGTTGAATCATAACGACTTACTTCGATTTTTACTCTATCTCCTGGTAGTATCCGTATAAAACTTCGTCGGATCCTCCCCGAAACATAACCTAGAATCAGATCTTCATTATCTAAACGAACCCGGAACATACCATTGGGAAGTGATTCAGTAATTAAACCTTCATGAATCAATTTTTGTTCTTTCATTCCAGGTAACCCCCTTGAAGTATCAACTAATGGAGGAGGAGTGATATTAAACAACCCGTCTTTCCTCTCCTTTTTCACAAATAGGAAGTTACGGATCAACTTCGGATACCAGAAGGATCACCATATATAACACAAAACTTCTCCTCCAATTCCTTCTAGTCGAGCTTCTCGATCTGTCATTATACCTCTAGAAGTAGAAAGAATTACAATCCCCATTCCACCTAAAATCCTAGGAATTCGTTGATAGTTGGAATAGATTCGTAGACCGGGTCGGCTGATACGCTTTAAAATATTTCTATATGTTCCTTTCCTATTTCTTCTATGTCGCAGGGTTGAAACCAAGAAATATTTGTTGTTTTCCCGATGTTTCCTAACGTTTTCAATAAAACCTTCTCGTAGAAGTATTTTAACAACGCTTTCGGTCATATTAGTAGATGCTATTCGAACCGTTCCTTTTTTATCCATGTCGGCATTTCTTATAGAAGTTAATATATCGGCAATAGTGTCCCTACCCATGACGAACTATAATTATTGGTGCCTCCTAATTTTGATATAATCAACATGTTCCGTTTTTTTTTTTATGTGAATTTTTGATTCTTTATTTATGAATTATTAAAAGTATATGCGTGAAACACAATCTACTAATTGATCCATTTCAGATACCCTACTATATCATGGTCTCATCTACTAGTATTTATAATACCTCAGGAGCTAATGAGACTATTTTAGTGAAATTCAACTGTCTCAATTCTCGAGCGATCGCTCCAAAAACCCGAGTTCCTTTTGGATTTCCTTCTTGATCAATGACAACTGCTGCATTGTCATCATATCGTATTATCATACCGTTGTCACGTCTGAGTTCTTTACATGTACGTACAATTACAGCTCTGATCACTTCTGATCTTTCGAGAGGCATATTGGGCACTGCTTCTTTTATTACAGCAACAATAACGTCACCAATATGAGCATACCGGCGATTACTAGCTCCTATGATTCGAATACACATCAATTCTCGAGCCCCGCTGTTGTCCGCTACATTCAAATGGGTCTGAGGTTGAATCATATCATTTTTTTTTTTAATCTGTTCTTTCAATGCAAAGGTCGAAGGAAAAAAGAAAGAAATATTGTCTGTCCAGAAATAAAGAAATCCGCGATTGTTTTTTTCATCATAAATACCCCTTTGGTTCCACATCCCTATCCTGAAATAATGAATTGCGTTCGTATAGGCATTTTGCACGCAGCTATTTTAATAGCTGCTCTGGCTACAGTTTCCGATACTCCGCCCATTTCATAAAGTATTCGACCCGGCTTAACAACAGATACCCAATATTCGGGAGATCCCTTCCCCGAACCCATACGGGTTTCCGTAGGTCTTACTGTAACGGGTTTGTCGGGAAATATACGGACCCATATTTTTCCACCACGGCGCGCATATCGTGTCATTGCCCGTCGCCCCGCTTCTATTTGTCTAGATGTGATCCAAGCGGGTTCAAGTGCCTGAAGAGCATATCTACCGAAACAAATATGATTGCCTCGATAAGATATTCCCTTCATTCTTCCTCTATGTTGTTTACGGAATCTGGTTCTTTTGGGGTTATAGTTGATGGTTGTTTCTCAACCTCATCTCTACTACAGAACCGGACATGAGAGTTTCTTCTCATCCAGCTCCTCGCGAATGAAACGATTCAATAATATTACAGATACACATGTATTTATTGAATAATACACTAAATCATGGGATTTATTGATATTGAATCTGTCACGTAGGAATCTGTATATCTTGTATATATAGCTAGACGTATATTTCTATATATAGAAGATAATGCCTTTGCTTTCTTTTTATAACGAATCCTTGACCTTTACCGAATCGGCCAAAATTTTGCAATTCAATAAGGGTTTCGCGGGCGAATATTTACTCTTTCAATATTTGTTTCATTCGTAGGGTCAACCCATGGCCTCTCAGAATAAATCAATTGGTTCCTGGTTGGTTCCGCCATCCCACCCAATGAATCATTAGGATTCGTTTTCAATAGAATCTTCTGCAGTCACAGGTTCCGTCGTTCCCATAGCTTCTCCATTAATGGCTAGGCCTGAACTCTGCAATGGAGCTCCTCAATTCAAGTTCGTTCCCAAGTCAATCTCCTCAGTCTCTATTGACTCGAGGCTCTTTATTATTGGTATTTTTCCTATGAACCGTATTCATCTAATTATGGACGAATCAGTATTGATGCTTTATCACACTGCCTTTTATGAGATGATTCATAATAGACCATACATATTGGAATCATATACCATTGATATTCTCCTTCTCTCTTTCTCTCGCCCTTCCATTTACCCACATCCCTCTATTTTCGCTTCACAATCCATAATCAGATTGATTTTTCCTTTATGGAAAAAAGATTTCAGTTGCTACAACTATATGATTGACACATCATATAGTGACTGGTTCCTTGGATCTCGATAATACGAAGCAATGAGCTGGTTCTAAGTTCTATAGTTATTAGTTAGGGGCCAGTCCTTTTTTTTTGAATCCCAACTCTAAAGAAAAACCAACGAGTCACACACTAAGCATAGCAATTCTACCAAATGATCAATCCAATTTTTATTCAACCCTATAGAATTAGAATTGCTCATTTTTCATTGAAGGGAAAAGGAATAGTTTGTCGTTTTTTGTTCTATCACTGGATAGAATGGCAAGGAAAGGCCCATTATTGCTCGTCTACAAATATCCAAATTTTGATGCCTAATACCCCATAGATAGTTCGAACTGTATAGGAACAATGATCAATTTTAGCTCGAATGGTTTGTAGGGGAACCCTACCTTCTCTGATCCATTCGACACGTGCAATTTCTTTTCCGTCTATACGTCCTGCAATTTGCACTTGAATTCCTTTTGTATCCGCTTGTTCAGTTAATTCAATAGCTTTTTTCATTGCCTTTCGAAAGGAAACTCTATTCTTTAATTGTAGAGCTATATATTCTGCAAGAATATTAGGTTGTCCATAAGGTTTTGCAACTCTTGTGATAGCAATGTTAAGTCTCCGGTTCACAGAATTAAATCCTTTTTGTACATTGATCTGTAATTCTTCGATTCCTCGTGTTCGACCCTCTATTAACAAATTTGGAAATCCAATATAGATTATGACCTGGATCAGATCGATTTTTTTTTGAATCTCTATATGTGCAATTCCTTCGAAACCCGAGGATATTCTCCTATTTTTTTGTACATAATTCTTGATACAATCTCGTATTTTTTCATCTTCCTGGAGACCTATGGAATAATTTTTTGGTTGCGCGAACCAAAGGGATCTATGCTTTTGGTTTTCCCCACCAAGTCGGAAACCAAGGGGATTTATTTTTTTGCCCATATTTTTCTTCTCCCTCTTTCTCTTTTTTTTCTCTGTCTCTCTCTTTCTCCCAATATCTCTCTATTATAGGATCTTTCCATTGATCCTTTGTTTCTAAATATATATCCTGGTCCGTTTTCGTTTTAGAGGTATCCCTCACTACAATAATTATATGACAGGTGGGTCTTTTTATCGGATAACTACGTCCTCGAGCCCGAGGTTTTAACCTTTTCACGATAGTACCCCCATTGACTTCGGCTTTACTAATGACTGAAT